GGATTGGTTGGATGGTACCAAAAAATGGAGTACTAACTCCCATTTCTTATTTATTATTTATTATTGAATTAACCGATCAACTTGCTTTGTTATCGAACATTTCTTTTTGATTTCAAAAATTTTCCGGAAAATTTTGGATATATTTTTATATGCGAATCAATCCTACTACTTCTGGTCCTGAGGTTTCTGCGCTTGAAAAAAAAAATCTGGGACGTATCGCCCAAATAATTGGTCCGGTACTAGATGTAGCTTTTCCCCCAGGGAAGATGCCTAATATTTACAACGCTCTGATAGTTAAGGGTCGAGATACTGTTGGTCAACAAATTAACGTGACTTGTGAAGTACAGCAATTATTAGGAAATAATCGAGTTAGAGCTGTAGCTATGAGTGCAACAGATGGTCTAACGAGAGGAATGGAAGTGATTGACACAGGAGCTCCCCTAAGTGTTCCGGTAGGTGGAGCAACTCTAGGACGAATTTTCAACGTGCTTGGAGAGCCCATTGATAATTTAGGTCCTGTAGATACTCGCACAACATCTCCCATTCATAGATCTGCGCCTGCCTTTATACAATTAGATACAAAATTATCCATTTTTGAAACAGGAATAAAAGTAGTAGATCTTTTAGCTCCTTATCGTCGTGGAGGAAAAATAGGACTTTTCGGTGGAGCTGGAGTGGGTAAAACAGTACTGATTATGGAATTGATCAATAACATTGCCAAAGCTCATGGAGGTGTATCTGTATTTGGCGGAGTAGGTGAACGTACTCGTGAGGGAAATGATCTTTATATGGAAATGAAAGAATCTGGAGTAATTAATGAACAAAATATTGCAGAATCAAAAGTAGCTCTAGTATATGGTCAAATGAATGAACCGCCCGGAGCTCGTATGAGAGTTGGTTTAACTGCCCTGACTATGGCGGAATATTTTCGAGATGTCAATGAACAAGATGTACTTCTATTCATCGACAATATCTTCCGCTTCGTCCAAGCAGGATCTGAAGTATCTGCCTTATTGGGTCGAATGCCCTCTGCTGTGGGTTATCAACCCACTCTTAGTACTGAAATGGGTTCTTTACAAGAAAGAATCACTTCTACCAAGGAGGGGTCCATAACTTCTATTCAAGCAGTTTATGTACCCGCAGACGATTTAACCGATCCTGCCCCTGCTACGACATTTGCACATTTAGATGCTACTACTGTACTATCAAGAGGATTAGCGGCCAAAGGTATCTATCCAGCAGTAGATCCTTTAGATTCAACCTCAACTATGCTCCAACCTCGGATCGTTGGTGAAGAACATTATGAGACTGCGCAAAGAGTTAAACAAACTTTACAACGTTACAAAGAACTTCAAGACATTATAGCTATCCTTGGCTTGGACGAATTATCCGAAGAAGATCGCTTAACCGTAGCAAGAGCGCGAAAAATTGAGCGTTTCTTATCACAACCTTTTTTCGTAGCAGAAGTTTTTACAGGTTCGCCTGGGAAATATGTTGGTCTAGCAGAAACAATTAGAGGGTTTAAATTGATTCTTTCTGGAGAATTAGATGGTCTTCCTGAACAAGCCTTTTATTTGGTAGGTAATATCGATGAAGCTACTGCGAAGGCTACGAACTTAGAAATGGAGAGCAATGTGAAGAAATGACTTTAAATCTTTGTGTACTGACCCCCAATCGAATTGTTTGGGATTCGGAAGTGAAGGAAATCATTTTATCTACTAATAGCGGACAAATTGGAGTATTACCAAATCATGCGCCTATTGCCACAGCTATAGATATAGGTATTTTGAGAATACGTCTTCTTAAAGACCAATGGTTAACGATGGCTCTGATGGGCGGTTTTGCTAGAATAAACAATAATGAGATCACTGTTTTAGTAAATGATGCGGAAAAGAGTAGTGACATTGATCCACAAGAAGCACAGCAAACTCTTGAAATAGCAGAAGCTAATTTGAATAAGGCGGAAGGCAAGAGACAAACAATTGAGGCAAATCTAGCTCTTAGACGAGCTAGGACACGAGTAGAGGCTATCAATGTGATTTCATAACAAGTTGATGCGTCCGAATATCCGAATAACTAAAAAATTGAAAATTAAAGAGTAAGAAAAGATAGAAAAAAAAAAGGTGAGTAGAAAAACTTATTAGATACCAGAGTCAATGGTATCTAATAAGTTCTAACTATACTTTACCTACTATTGGATTTGAACCAATGACTCTTGCCGTATGAAAGCAATACTCTAACCACTGAGTTAAGTAGGTCATTTATCAACCCCCCCCCAAAAAAAAAGGATGGTACCTCTCTATCAGATCAATTCATTATAAATGTAATATTACTTAGAAACAATACCAACGCAATATCCATTCAGGGGATTGGATGGTCTAATTTTCATCTTGACAATAAATTATCTACATACTATGATAAAATATGTATCAAAAGCACAAGGGCTATAGCTCAGTTAGGTAGAGCACCTCGTTTACACGAGCGCCAATGTTTTTTTTTC